CAGGTAGCCCCGTCGAAACGAAATAAAGAACGAGAGTGATATATCCAATCAAAACTGTCTTCATTTCAAAATGAATTCCTTGTAAAAAAAATGATTAATGATGCGGATAAGCTGATACCGACTCGTCAATCTCCCCCACACTCAATCCGCATCATATTACTTGCACGAAAACGAGGAACTCGTTAACAAGTCTACCCATCGATTTGATAGATTTTTCATCTTCCTATCTGGGTTGTAGTAATAACGGGATCCGGTAAATGGGTGGGGCGCAAAGCCGAAGCCTTAAATATGAATTGAAAAGGATTTAATTATTTTTTTTTCTTTTGTAAATCCTTTTGTATTTGTAGTTGGAAGCGATTGGGAGGAATTTTGGACTTTTTTTATCAGGAGTAATTGAATGACGAGGAGCCGTATGAGGTGGGAATCTCACGTACGGTTCTGTGTAGCGACATTGGGGCTGTCGACTATTCCACGACTACACCAAAAAAACCCAACTCTGCCCTACGTAAAGTCGCGAGGGTTCGATTAACCTCCAAGTTTGAGGTAACGGCTTACATACCAGGTATTGGCCACAATTTGCAGGAACATTCGGTGGTCCCCGTGAGAGGTGGAAGGGTCAAAGACTTACCCGGTGTTAGGTATCACATTGCTAGAGGAACCTTAGATGCTGTAGGGGTTAAGGATCGTAGAAAAGGGCGTTCTAGTGCGTTGCAGAACATTGTCACAACTTGTATCATTGCAACGATTCCGTATCAGTCGTTCTGATATGTTAAATGTGTAGCCGACCCAGCATTGCCAGGGGACTAAAGCCTGCTACTACAGAGATTGATAGAGATTAATTATTATCTATCTATTTGTATGAGACAACTTGGTGTCTAAGGTGTTCTATTCCAGTAAGTTGAGTTTTACCTGGACTCTCACCTAGAAAATCTTAGGACCTCTTTTCCTCTTGGAACAGGTTTAGATTACGACTACGGAGATTCGGTAAAGACTTTATGCACATCTACTGATTGGATTGATAAACCTACGGACATTCCTAGTAAGATAACTGAATTGCAAGATTTTCTTCTTTTATATCTAGACTTCGACTTATTTTAGTCGTGGGATAGGAGAAAACGGATACTCAATGTGCGATGAGTAAATATGATTTGCATCTCAAAAAAGAGATGGTTCGAATTCATTTGAGTAGTTTCTATTCAATCATGTGGAAAGCTGTATTCGATGAAAGTCGCACGTGCAGTTTGGAGGGAGATCCTCGACTAACCGGTGGATCCACCCTACAATATGGAGTGAAGAAGCCAAAATAGTAGCTTAAGATACCATTGAAATAAAAGAATTGATTGAAATATGACATATTTATATTTGTAAACTCGTGTTACATCGGAGCAGTGTAGCGAACAGAAAGAAAAATATCGAATCAGATCCAATTTATCGTAATCGATTAGTAAATATGCCAGTTGATCGTATCCTGAAAAATGGCAAGAAATCACTGGCTTATCAGATTTTTTACCAGGCTATGAAGCGGATTAGGTAAAAGACAAATAGGAACCCACTGTCTGTTCTGCGACAGGCGGTGCGCGGGGTAACTCCCGATGTAGTGACAGAAACCAGACGTGTAGGTGGATCAACTTATCGAGTTCCCGTTGAAGTAGTACCGGCGGAGGGAAAAGCTTTGGCTATCCGGTGGTCATTAATCGCGTGTCGAAAACGCTCAGGTCGAAGTATGGCTTCAAGATCGAGTGATGAATCAATGGATGCCGCCAGGAATTCCGGTAGTGCCATACGGAAGAGGGAGGAGACTCACAAAGTTGCGGAAGCTAACAAAGCTTTTGCCCACTTCCGTTAGTTTCGGATTCGTTCCAATCCACAACGGAAAGATTGTGGATTGGAACCGGGTCACAAACTATCGGGGAATCGAAAAACAATATGAAGAAACGGTTGAGTGAGAAGTCAACGACGGGTAACGGGTGTCTAAGCTAAGCCACAAGTGGGGATCGGCAACTACTTCTTTTTTTCGGGTTGTTAATTATTAGACTCCCCCCAACCTAGTAGGATAGCGGGGGGGGCCAATGCAGAGTTGCGGAGTGCCTCGCAAAAAGGCTTGACGCGTGACCGGTTTTGAGAGACTAAAATTGATTGAGGCGCGCACCGCATAGAGTAAAAATTTAATTTCTTTTTCGAAAAAGGAAAGCCTTTTCGTGAAGCAATAGCTAGAAGTTGTTTGAGATATCGAGAATAAGCCCCCATATCCGAGAATTCTGGGGACTCAATTAATTTCGGTTGACACAGATAGGTTTTTGTGATATATTACAAATTAACAAGCTTACTAGCCTGGGGAATCACTAATTATTTCCTGAAAACCGAAAATTACCATGACCGCAACTTTAGAACGACGCGAAAGCGCAAGCTTGTGGGGTCGCTTCTGCGACTGGATCACCAGCACCGAAAACCGTCTTTACATCGGATGGTTCGGTGTCTTAATGATTCCGACCTTACTAACCGCAACCTCTGTATTCATCATTGCTTTCGTCGCAGCTCCTCCTGTAGATATTGATGGTATTCGCGAACCCGTTTCCGGTTCTTTGTTATACGGTAACAACATTATCTCTGGCGCTATCATCCCTACTTCTGCAGCTATTGGGTTACATTTCTACCCAATCTGGGAAGCAGCTTCCGTCGATGAATGGCTTTACAATGGTGGTCCTTACGAACTTATCGTTCTTCACTTCCTACTTGGTGTAGCTTGCTACATGGGTCGCGAGTGGGAACTAAGCTTCCGTTTAGGTATGCGTCCTTGGATCGCTGTTGCGTACTCGGCTCCTGTCGCAGCTGCTGCCGCCGTCTTCTTGATCTACCCAATTGGTCAAGGAAGTTTCTCTGACGGTATGCCTCTAGGCATTTCTGGTACTTTCAACTTCATGATCGTCTTCCAGGCTGAGCACAATATCCTTATGCATCCCTTCCACATGTTGGGTGTAGCTGGCGTATTCGGCGGCTCTCTATTCAGTGCTATGCATGGTTCTTTGGTAACTTCTAGTTTGATCAGAGAAACAACTGAGAATGAGTCTGCTAATGCAGGTTATAAGTTCGGTCAAGAAGAAGAAACCTACAACATCGTAGCCGCTCACGGCTATTTTGGTCGTTTGATCTTCCAATATGCTAGCTTCAACAATTCTCGCTCCCTACACTTCTTTTTAGCTGCTTGGCCCGTGGTAGGTATCTGGTTCACCGCTTTAGGCATTAGCACCATGGCATTCAACTTGAATGGTTTTAACTTCAACCAATCCGTGGTTGACAGCCGAGGTCGTGTTATAAACACCTGGGCTGATATCATAAACCGCGCTAACCTAGGTATGGAAGTCATGCATGAACGTAACGCTCATAACTTCCCTCTAGACCTGGCTTCTGTTGAAGCTCCTTCTATAAACGGATAACATCCGTCTGGTTATGTAGCACAACTGGATACCAAATCTCTTAACTCCAGAGGGGGAGGTTTGGTGTCTAATGAGGTGAAGGTTCGTGCGGTATAACGAATGGAAAGGATGATAACAGCTTGTCACAATTTCACGATTATCAGTTTCCAACCTCGAATTCTGAAAACTATTTGTATTTGGAATATCCTTCTGCGACTTGATAGGTTACGAAGTTTCCCACTCCGATTTGCAGAATGCTTGCATCCTCCTGCCCCAAAATTTTGGATGAAAAAAATTGAGATTGCATTCCTCATTTCAAAGATTTTCTATTGTATCGTTATATACACGGAGTTGATATGTATGTGTATCAACCGAAGAACCAATCTAGCTTGCTTAACGGATAGATCTCGTTCACGTCCGGGGGGGGGGGAGCCGACTAAATCGACAGAGGGGGCGGACGTAGCCAAGTGGATCAAGGCAGTGGATTGTGGATCCATCACGCGCGGGTTCAATCCCCGTCGTTCGCCCATCCAATTAGGTAATTCGATCGCATCGCTCTGCTTGGAACAGAGGGGAATTGTTGAGGTGGGTGGGATATGTGTGGGTCTACCCGACAATAACAACTTAGAATTCCCGATCTCGTTCCCGTTTTGGATACGACTATTCACAGAAATCACTAGACTCGTTTGAAATATTTATGCCACTCTATCTTGAAATTTTCGAAGTTATTGGTATAATAAATGTGGGAAATAGATAGTATCTACCGCATGGAATTAATATGAAGAAAGAAGATGGGGTAAAAGAGGTGGCAAAAGAAAGAGTAGGAAGTCAAGATTTTTCATCTAAAATTTCGGAGTTGGTGGAAGTCAGTCTATTAGACCACTTCTTCGAATCATTGAAAAACCAACATCTCGGAGAATTTTTAATTAGTCCATCTTCCAATTATGAACCTTTTATCAGATTATCTGACTTGTGACTTCTGAGTTCACTATTTTTACGCAATCTGCGTGATTCACTGAAAAGAGATAGTGGCATCACCCTGGAGATGCTGATGTTGCTAACAATACCAATTTCCATGCATTGCCTGAGTGACAAAAGGTCGATCGAAAGAAGTTTTGTATTAGCGGGAGTCATTAATGGGGGTGACGGAGTAATAAAAAAACAAGCAGAAAATTACGGCGACTTCTCCTGCGACCGCTTCCCCCGATTCGAAAGATCTTTATCCGTTGGAAGGAGTGGAGGGAGGGGAATACCTGTTTCCCACTACTCAGGTTTGAGCGGAGATATTTCTGCAGGTTCAACGAAAAAAGAGAAGCAAGTTCGTTATGATGCGATGATTCCCCTGGTTTCCGGTAGATGGAAGGCGCGCGTAGTGAGGGATTCACTCCTCGGCAGAGATATATCCAAGGATGAGACTGAAAGGATTCAGGCATTTTGTAGGGATAGGTGTTTACAAAATTCAAATAGGTTTTTCAAATTCTATAAATATTTGGTCGTTCCTAAAAACAATCAAAGTGATTTCGATTCGTTATTCTTTTGGGAAAGTCGTAACAAGCGAGATCTGGGTCGGTTACAAGCGACACAGCTGAGAAACGACTCATTAAGTGCCGTAGTATTAAACTCCTATGACAAGGCGTTACTTGAATCCGGAGATTCAGCAGATCACCGGGGGGATGGATCGGAATTTTATTTCGAGCGAGAAGCCTTTTCCAACTTGTCTTCATTTACGTCTTGTGAAAAGACGACGTCGTTTCGTGGCTGTATCTCCGGGTTGGATTGTGACAAAAATGGGGAAGAATTTCCCATTCTACACACTTATTCACAAATGAAAGATGGATTAGTAAATCGACTCACCGAATTTCTCTCGATAATTGAAAAATCGAATCTGATTTTTTATGGGGCAATGGTTATTGACGTCAGTAATAGCGTCAAATCTGGGAAAGGATTTCCATTGAAAGCGAAGGGTGACATGCCGCTTACTCGAATATCTGGCAAAAAACTTGGGCTAGCGAGTAGCAGACACCTCGACCTCAATGAGATTCTTCCAAACTATTTTCAAATATTTCTAGGTATACCTAGAAATATAAGTGATCGAAGTGAAAATACTACTTCTCCAAACCAATTGAAAGAAAAGGGTAACATACATTCAATATATTCTTTAGTTAGATTGTATGGACGAAATAGAATCATACCTCTCTACTCAACATACATATTTCTTTTCCATGACTATTTCTGCGCATTATTTACTGAATATTTATTCCAAATCAAATATCGGTTGGATGGCTGGACGGGGAGCGGGGAGTACACCGGTGTAACAAGAATTGCAACTGAATAAATAGTGTTGAAACGGAAAGATAACGTAGAGCGCCTATTGAACGAATATATTACCTCTCAAATTGATGAGTATAGAAATGTTCAGTCAAATGTGCATAGATGGCTCGATACGACCGGGGATTCGTCTCTTTTCCCTGTCGGGGAAGTCTTAAAGTATGACTTGGGGGAATCAATTTGCCGTGTATCAATAGTAAGAAACGAATTACTAAGTAATATTGGTGTCAGTCTCGGTAGTAACAATCAACAGAACGAAAAAGATTTTCATCGATTTCTCAATGCTTTTTTTCTTTATAAAATGATTGTTGCTGAGGTTACTCGCCAGAAAGCTTTGATATATACCATTGATTATTGCATCGAAAAATTGAACGATATAGATCTCGAGAAATTGAACAAGATAGATCTCATGAGGCTTGATCTTTTATCAAGTTTATTCGATGGTTACGTTGACGAACAGATACTTTTCCTCAAAACAATTCTTGAGGTAAAAAAGAGTTTATTCATTGAATCCAAACTGTTAATGAGTAAGAAATCGGTAGGCTCTTCGACCGAGCTGGAACCTGGAGCGAATCCTACTTCTCTCGGGTTGCCCCGCATCGAATCCATCCGAGCAGGATTTTCAAACGATGCTCTTTCCATTACGGGGAGGCAGTTTTGGAATCCGTTTCTGCATGATTTAAACCGTGGGGGAGGTTCAACTAGAGATATTGGTGGGGATATTTCGAGATACATTTCCGATCAGGTTGATAAACTAAACTTTCTAGACGACTCACCTATACGGAACTGTGCTGAAAGCAACTTTATTCCGATAATCAAAAGGGATTTTTTTATTGGGAGATGCAACAGTAGTTATCTCAACGTCCTAGAAAACTTCTATGCGGGCTCCGGAGATGAAACCATCTCATTTATTCATCCCCAACTGTCGGATTCGTTGTCACCCAATTTATCGAGAGAAACAGCAGGGGAGTTTGCTGGCCACGTACTCACACCAATTCAACTTCTTCTGTCTAATCTGCATGAATCCACAGCATTAGTAACTCATTCAGATGGACTTTCCAATTCTATTTCGGATCTGAAGAGGTTACTGGCGAGTTTGAACTCATCTCCTCGTGAAACGGTAGAGTCATTCCTACATTCGCGCAGTAGCGCTGGAGTTTATTTGGAGAAGACGTCGATAAACTCCGAATCATCGTCGGATCGGCGACCCCAATCTCGTCCCGAGAATCTGGTATTGGATCGAGTCTATCAAAAGAATTTGTCTATTAGGTATTTCTGGGAACCGGAAAAAATGGAAACATCTTACTGGTCGCTAAGACTCCCACTATGCAACGATGTAACATCGAGATCTCTAGCAGAATCGATTGGAAAGGAGGTTGCGCGCGAAGATACGGACTACGCGGATCAATCTATCCGGAGAGAGGCTATTCGCCCATCCCACTTTATCAATTTTAATGAATTATTAAAAGAGTTGAACAGATATAAGATCTCTTGGATCTTCTGGAAAGACAATATCGGTGAAAAATGGAGCTTATTTAGAGATTATATACCTTGGTTTTTTACCCCCACCTGGTGGAGATACTTCTATGATCTGATTAGAGAAACATATCCAGAAATAGTACTTAAAATAAGTTATGACTCAAATCATAATTTCCCCAGAATTTATAAAAGAATTGCTGAGGATGTAGTAGATGGCGCGAAAGCCTATTTATTCCAAAGACTGCAAAGCCTGGGATTGAGATTTGACAACGATTCTATCAATAATATAGTATCCGAGATAGGTCTTCTTATTTTCGAAGAAATTCCTGATGAAGCGGAGATTTTACATTCGGGAGGATGGTCAGTATCTCAATTTTCCAACAGGTCTATCTCCTATTACTTCATTCTCTCAGTATTAATTGTTATTGCATTATTAAAACACCCTTTGTCTGCCGTTTCGGGTTTCAATTCCTTTCACTCGTGGAAACGTTTCAATACTATTGAATACTTAACAGACCCAACGCGTGGATCCTATTTGAGAGAGGTAATGTATTCCCCTTCGACAAGCTAAATGGCAACGAGAGATCTACTAATCTATTCTTTGAATAGATTCTTGAATTATGTAAATAATATAATCTTTTTCTTCTTTGTGAAAAATGAACTCGATTTATGGATGTTTCATAAAGAAAGCTCCGATATCCTAGATAGTAAGAAAGAACTACTGACTCAACATTTAGTGACGAATAAAATTATTTATAGGTATGTGTCGAAATTGAATTCCAACTATGAGTTATTGAGCAACGAGATTTCTCATGAACCTTATTCACAAGAAAGATCTAACGTTTTGGCATACCTACTTCAATTCTGGCAAAATGATCTATTGAGTCACAAGATCCGTAAGTTGGATCCTGCGGAGAAGTGGGCTTTTTCCGCCCCCGAGAGAAATATTCTATTTTCAGCAACAACGAGACGAAGAGGCAGTCTACTAAATATGCCATGTCATGACATACCTATCTCACTCCAATCGGGATTATTACCATCTAAAGGAATTTTGCTAGTAGGATCCATAGAAACTGGCCGATCTTCCATTATTAGAGATGTAGCATTCGATTCCTACTTTCCAGTGGTGAAACTACCACTGAAGAAGCTGATATACAACCGATCCTTTTTCAATAATGCACGTGGAAATTTCATCTCGAAAGAAAGCGTACACCGATTAAATTTCGTTTTTGAAATGGCGAAAGAGATGTCTCCTTGTACACTATGGATTCAAGATATTCATGAATTGAATATTCATCGTTCGTATCATAAGCTAGAAGCTGATCCCAAATTCTTACTTTGCCAAATATTGAAAAGTATTGGTGACAGGCGCAGCAATTCCAACATCCGCAGGAATGTTGTTATCGCTACGACTCACGTACCTGCGAGGATAGATCCAGCTCCAATAGCTCCGAACCGGTTAAACTAATTAATAAATTTTCGAAAATCCAACGGGTATCAACGTCATAAAGAATTATCAATTCTATTACGTATCAAAGGTTGCGAAATGGAGGCTAATCCGCCTCTTCCCCCTATCGAAGGTACTGGGTCTGGAACTACGGGTTATAGTAAACGAGATTTATTCCTTCTTGCTAATGAGGCGTTATTAATAGGTACTTCCAAAAGAAGTAAGATTATACGTAGCGACGCAATTGAATTAGCTTTGCATAGACAACATTCGACTGCTAGTGATATGGGCAATGGGATAGAATCCGGTTCTGAATGGGAAATCTTTTCTTACGAGATAGCAGAAGCTACTTCAAAGAATAGTTTGATAGATACTTATCTCACAAATACATATATTGGTCGTGACGCGTTGAAGATGCGATTTTATTATTTGTCTAACTGGTATGTGGAACCTCCAATAACCAAGTCAACATTTAATGAATTCACTCTATTTTCGCATATCCTAGGGATACTAGCTGGATTAGCAGCTCGCGATTCGCTCCAAATGGATATGAGAAAGAGAGAAAATTTCATTGTTATAGACAAACTCGTAGAGAATGACTTGAACCTAGCTTGTGGTGTACTAGAAAACCTCTCGACTAATTTCTCACGTTCAGAAATTTGTAGAGACAAAAGTCGACACAGTAATAGTCTTTCCTTTTCCGTTCCTATCGCTAAACCCAAGTATTGTTCAGGTGTAACCTCTACAAGTCGTTCTTCTAAATTTATGAGAAAGGGGGGATTTAGCAGTCTAACCGACTTCGAACTGCAACAGTCACCCGAACTAATAAACTCAAGTCGGACGGAAGTGTCGCGTGAGATCACTTGGTCCCACAAGGCTTGGCGTCTCCGTTTCCTGCGAGGCGGGGCTTATGAATTGATGAGGGTATTATCTGAACCCAATCATTTGTATAATTTAATTCTCCTCTACCAAAATCAGAATTATATACCCCAACAAGATTTCGAATTCAATAAGATTAGGGATGACAAAAGTAAATGGTGTGGGAAAAGCGGATATCTATTCAGTTTTGAAAAATCTGCGACTAATGTGACAGATGAATCTATTAAAAGATTGGAAAACCGGTTGGGTAATATGTTGTTACGCGAGCAATTTATCGAATTGGGAATATCCGGCGACTCATCTAATGAATATGAAACACACTGTAATCGATTCGATGAAACGACTCGACTCTTCGGGGGGCGCTTCATCTGGGACCCCATGCTTCTGTTCCAGCCAGATCCTAACATTCCTTCCTCGCGTCGCAGCTTGTTGCCGACGAAAGAACTGGCGCGGAGGCTTTACACCATTTACGGCGTGAGAAGGCAGCACCTTAATATTAATAAAATGTCAAACAAAAAAATTAAAAATTTCTTTCTCTATCATGAAGATAATCCGAAATTGAAGCCTGACTCATCTATTAATATTAAGCGGTGGAATAATCTCCCCTCGGATGAAGAGGAGCGAGATTCCGAATACGTCAAAGAAACTTCCTCTATGCATATACACCTGCAATATCCGCAGATATTTAGTCCCGCTCGCTTTGATTCCTACGTGGTAGCAGAAGATTTCCCAGAGCGATTTATTCGGTTTAGGCTTCTGGTTCACAGAAACAAATGGATGAGGCGAAACCGTTGCCCATTTCAGGATTTTCTTATCTATAATATGTTGCTTGAAGTTTATTACTATCTATTCAATCCGTTCTGGTTCGGTGGGGCGTCACTGGATCGAGCGACGAAACAATTTTTTCACGAAAGTTCATAGAACAAATCTTAGATACCCCCACTCCGTCTAGATCTCTAGCAATGTAATTAGAAGCCAAATCAGTAAAGGGAAGGTCTATATTTTCCTTTTACTGATAGAAATCATTTTATTGCAACATCTTAAATGGTTAAGGTACTGAAGACCATTTCTTATATGAGTCTTTTATGAGTCTTTCTGCTTAGAAAGCAGATTGAGAGGGAGCAATAGCTTATTCCGTAGGGATTTTGCAAAACAGCTTTTTAACATCACGCTTGGAATAGATCCTTTACTTCACAAAATTGTGGATTTACTCCCCTCCCCAGATGACTGATTGATTCGCTCATTCCAATCGCTCAATACACCGGAATTGAAGTGGGGGCCCCAAAAAATGACCTCTGAATAGGCAGGGTCCTTGCCTTGGAGGTATTCGAGGGGGGGGGGGTGAGGACGCACAAATATTTTTCTCCTCAATTGTTAGAGCTGGAAATAAGCACGATAGTGAATCATTCACTGGTTGGTGGGTCGTGGCCCAACGCAATTTGATTTGGCATATGTGGGAAACACAACTATTCAATTACTAGGAATTCTTGACGTAGATTCGAACGAATCTCCCCGGGTAGGATTCGAACCTACGACCAATCGGTTAACAGCCGACCGCTCTACCGCTGAGCTACCGAGGAAAGTGGTGGGGGATTCAGTCCCATACACACTAAAAGACCTTCGTTCTTCGAACCGCTTCTAAATCTGTAATACGTTAAGCTTTCCTCGACATTTTGCGAAGTAAACTTCGCGTACATCCTAACTCCCATTATAGGAGGAGGCGGCGGCGATAGCAATCCCATTTGAATGGAAGGGTCCCCGAATCATGGGGGAGGGGGGGGGGGCAATCGATCGAGGTCGAGATCAACCCCACAAGCCCCCCACGATTTGTATCGATCAATCGCCAATTAGTAATTTCTATTCCCCCCCCTCCGGGAAGCATAGTAGAATAGCCGCAGGATTATCCTACCTCCTAGGAGGAGGTAATATCTTTGAGGAATAAAAGGAGCAAAAGGGGGAGAGATGGGAGAGGGGAAGATGAATAATAGTCGGGAGAAATGAACACGAATTGGAGCTTCGTGAAACGAAAATAGCAGTTTACGGCAAGGGCGGAATTGGGAAATCAACAACTAGCGACACCGGGAACGTAACTCCAATAACTAATCCAAATAAGTAGTGAGATATCCTGCCAAAATTTCCGTACCGTATACCCTCTCCGCTTAAAAAACTGGATACACCAGTTCCGTTGATAAATCCATCGATTACCCATTGATCGAAAAGCAAAACCAGCTTGCTAATGAAGTTTATACTTCGGATGAAGTGAATGTCGTAGTAATAATCTATATAACCTCGATTTATGGACCAGTCTCTGACGAAGGATACAAAAGTGTTTAACAATTTTTTATTTACCAAATTCAATTTATCAAAAACTTTTGCATCGGCGGGTTCGTTAGTTTGTCCGTAAACCCTGATGGAAATTAGTAATCCGATAAGCGATAAACTAAGCGAAGGGATTGAGCTCGTCAATATCTCCGTCAAATTTTCAAGATATTTACTACCTTCAGAAGCGTAGGGGATAGAAATAAGCCAATCAAACAAAAGATCGAGACTAGTTCCCCTTCGGATTGGGTCAACCCCCACCAACCCCGCGAATGCGGTGGGTATTGCCAAAACGATCAGAGGCAATGTCATGCAAAAACTTGATTCTTGGGGATATAGCAAGTTTCGCTCAGAATTAGTTTGACTCGCCCTCCCCGAAAGGGGGTCCCCCTCAGGAGAACGCGGGGTGACGAGGTTTACCGCTTTTGCAACCCCACCTCGCTCCATATCTGTTACAGATATAGTATTACTAACTGCTTGTGTGGCAAGTGATTCTGGACGAGCCCCACCCCATGAAGTGATAATATTTTCGTGTGGGAGAAAAGCATTTAAACCAATGTAATTTACTTGATTACCACGAAAATTTCCCTCGAAGGTGAGGAAATAAATACGAGACGTGTGAAACGCGGTAAGTCCTGCTGTGGTAGAAGTTGTTAATCCGAGATAGGGGGAGTGCATCCAACTCTCCGCAATAATTTGATCCTTGGACCGAAAACAGGCTAGTGGGGGTATGCCACACAGAGAGAGGGTGCCCAGGAGAAAGGTAGTTCCAGTAATTGGCATGTGTTTTCGTAAACCACCCATGAAAAACATATTTTGACTTCTAGCGGGAGGGTATCCGACCACTTTTTCCATGGAATGGATAACCGAACCAGAGCCCAAAAACGACAAAGCTTTGGAATAAGCATGTGTAATAAGATGAAACAAAGCAGATCGAGAAGTACCGATACCCGAAGCTGATACCATATATCCTAACTGAGACATGGTGGAGTAGGCCAAACCCCTCTTCAGATCTTTTTGAGCAAGAGCTAACGTGGCGCCCAGCAAAGTCGTTACTCCGCCCACCCAGGAGATGATATACATCGTTGGAGGCAATATCGAAATAAGGTTGGGAATTCGAGCTGCAAAGAAAATTCCGGCGGCCACCATAGTAGCTGCGTGAATAAGAGCTGATATGGGCGTAGGTCCCTCCGTAGCGTCTGGCAACCATATGTGAAGTGGGAATTGGGCAGACTTAGCAACCGGACCTAGAAAAAGTAGGAGGCCAATCGTATTGGCGAGGATCGGGTGGATGACACCGCTGTTACTTAATTCACAAAATCAATCACACAATTCAAAGATCTCGAAACTACCAGTTATCCAGTAGACACCTGATACACCCAGCAGTAACCCGAAATCTCCTATGCGATTGGTCACAAAAGCTTTTTGACAAGCACTTGCGGCGCTCGATCTCGCAAACCAGAAACCTATTAACAAGTAGGAGCACATGCCAACTAATTCCCGAAATACGTAAATCTGTATTGAGTTGGGACTAAGAACTAACCCTAGCATCGACGCGGTAAACAAACTTAGATAAGCATAAAATCTTGCGTATCCTTAGTCGTGACACATGTAACTATCGCTGTAAACCATCACTGAAATACCTACGGTAGTAACTGAAATTGACATGGTAAGAGTAAGTGGATCAATCAAAAAACCTATTTTCAAATGGAAATCACTTTTCGGAATCCGAGCCCACAAATACTGCTGGATGGAGTGAGTCGCAGTTTGTTGCCGAAATAGAGCAAAGGAAACAAACATAGCAATGGTTAACGAAAACATATTGAAAGCAGTGCGCAGGCGACGTAAGCTTCTCGTAGCTTTTGGAGGGAAAAACGGTAGGGATCCGGTTGAGCAAGAAGCTACCAGCGGACACAGGGGGATTAGGCAAGCATATTTATTTGAGAGTTCCACGGGCGTATCAAATCCTAATTAAACTTGTTGTTGTTTTCAACCTCTTCCAATTGGGAGTCGGAAGTAAAAATCTGGGAACAGTATGAGATGGAATATATGTGAATGATGTAACTAGTGTCTAATCAGGCAAAAAACTTCATCCGTACACTTTTTTAGTTTCATACTAAAACAGCAAGTAAAAAACTTGACAACATTTAAAGACGCCCGAGATACTTATTCAAGTCAGACAATTCAATTCTGAGTGGGTTTGCTAATTAACCCTTCATTGATTTTCAGTATTAAAAAAAGAAACGGAAAGATGGGAAGATAAAATTGGGATGAATAGCTATGCAATAATTGACATCGGCGGTAAACAACTCCGAGTGGAACAGGGAAGATTTCACGACGCCCGGCACTTCGCCCCAGTTCGATCCGCGTCGACGTCCGATGCGAAAATATTGATAAGTCGGGTCTTACTTATTCGTCACGGATCTAGTATCAGTTTTGGCTATCCGTGGTTGAATGATGCAGCCATCAAAGGCAGAATCTTACACGGTTGCTTCGGGGAAAAACTGGTGATACGAAAGATTCATTCTAGGAAGAAAACATAACGAACTCTTGGATATAGAGAAAATATGATCCGATTCGTTGTCGATTCCATTCATTTAGGTGGTAAAGACCTAGACAAACCCTAACTAGTTTTCCGTAATGAGTCAATAGATACTTAGATAATTGGTGTAACAGCATAAAACTTCACCGGTTTTTCATTTTCCTTTGCCCGTGCTTATCTCTATTTAGTTCTTTTCATTATATCCATTCCATTGGTATGTATCAACGTAGTTCTGAGTTAGTTGTAAAGAAATACTGGATATATGGCAGTTCCTAAAAAGCGAACTTCTGCATCGAAAAAGAAGATTCGTAATCACGTATGGAAAACTGGATCCGTGCGAGTGGCGTCAAGGGCCTTTTCCCTGGCTCAATCCGTCTTAACCGGTCGTTCAAGAAGTTTTTACTACAAAATGGAGAGAAAGGACTCCTGAAAAGCTAGGAGTGCTTTTTTCCCGTCACTTCCGGAGACGTATTATCTATATATGATATACGTGAAGCAAGTGGTTGTATGAAAAACTCCGAGACGCTAGGAGATAGGTATAACACCAATTAGTACTGGTACGTCAAAGTTAACGAAAAATCCGACTTGGTAATATGGAATACTTCACCAAAAATTTGAAATATTTCGTTTAACGGCTTTGACACTCGTCAGCCACGATTTATCCAATCACATCTGTAGTGTAGGTAAGTTTGATTGGTGAATATCAAACTCAACGGACAACGAGTTGAAACGTGAAATGGTTTTGATATTGTAAGAGTTAACGCCTAACTAGTTGATAGCCGCTAGTTCATTCCGATAAATGAAGACATCCAAAACTCGGGGCAGCAAAAGAAAGATGAAGGACTATACCTCTTTTCGAAGTATGTGCGGGGGTGAAACAAATGAATTCGGAAGGGGAAGTAAGTCAAAAAACCTCTTCTTTGCCTTCTGCTTCTCCTGGAGTTTATCCCACAGGTCCCGGGGTAGCAAAAAGTTTTCCACCTAAATCTAGATGCATTTCAGTTTGTCGATTGGTTGCCCGTAAAAGCGACGAACCTTTATTATTATCTCTTCACACACCCAGTGACTCTATCTCCATTCGGAATAACAGGATTCGAACCTGTGACCTCCATCACCCCAAGATGGCGCGCTACCAAACTGCGCCATATTCCGTTATATGCATATATATATATATATATGCATATATATATATATATATATATATATATATATGGCGTCATATGCTAGTGTTAGCACTACTTCAATCCCATCAGCTACTTGTTAAATTGGTATTCTATTTGGTAAAACAATTTATCCCGAGAGAACCTTTACCCCTCCTGCCGCCTTGGCAGTATTTTGTCGGCATACCCTCTTCCGCAACTAGACGTTGACGTGCTACCCCAAACTGATATAGAATACTGCCATACTCATATATACATATACATATATGTATATTTACTTACAAGAAGCCGCTATGGTGAAACAGGTAGACACGCTGCTCTTAGGAAGCAGTGCCAGAGCATCTCGGTTCGAATCCGAGTAGCGGCATTTGTAAATTTTCCAAATTCTATATCTATGTCTATTAGATGGATAGGTAGAAGATGTGGGTAGATAAAAAGTATATAAAAAAATGTCTATCGATATGTAGATAGAGCTTTTTTTTTTATTTTTATAATATAGATAAGTATTTACTTTGGTTCGGTATACTTTTCAAATCAATAGAAATTGTTCCCTAATTTCTATTCGAATTATGAAAGCGGTAAATCTATCCCTCTCTGCGTTTGTACAGGAAAAGAAAGGAAGATGTTACTTCGGTAGTAATTGGTTTGATTTTGATCAAATCAAATTGGAATAATTTACCGGTCTCCCTTCATTACGATGTATACCTACATGGAACGCGCCTGCATCCAAATCTCATTTTTGATGCTTCTTTCTGCTACGCCGCCGAATCCGACCAACTTATTTTACAAATTTGGTGAGTCAAATAGACTTAGCAAGAGGGGTATGACAATTGCTTTTCCCCGTACGACGGAATTTTTAGCAATCCGCTGGTTCCAAACTAGGCATTTACCACCGAGCAATTTGTACGAGTCATCGATGTTTCCTTCATGGAGTTTCTCTCTATCATACGTAATTCCGGAAATCAGGAATCAGAATGGGTTGTCGGGTGCAATTGCGGCGCCGGGTGCTATGCTGACTCATGCCTTTGCAACTCTAGGTATTCCTGAAGAGATGCAGCAATCCGCGCCTTTAGTACCTGCTTTGCAGTCTCATCGGTCGATGACGCATGTAAGTACGACGCTACCGAGTTACGCAACCCTGCTACGCGGATCTTTGTCGGCAATATCTCCATCGAGTATTTTTTATGGTAAAGTAAGCAATTACTCCGTTTTCGATTTGATATGCAGTTGCGACAGGTGTAGTACTTCACCAAACATTCGCGGCGGAACTGATGCACGGAGTTTTTCCCATTCACCATCCCCAAATTCAAGGAGATGTCAATTAATTAATCAATTAGATAGATGGGCTTACCAAATTATAGGCTTGGGGTTCTCTCCGTCAACCATTGGCATACTTTCCGGAGCGGTGCGGGCTAATGAAGCTCGGGGATCTTATCGGAGCTGGGACCCCAAAGAAACTTGGGCGCTAGTAACTCGGTCAATACACGCTACTTACCTCCATATCAGGGTAACCAACAAGTGGATGGGGGAGGGGCCAGCTGCGGCAGCATCTACAGGTTTTTTTCCAGTTTGGGTTCGCTTCTTAGGAGTCAATTTGTTGGGAGTTGGATTACATAACTACGGATGGCTTACATAAAAATAACAGAATCGAGAATTACTAAATCGGAGGTGGAAACATGTAGTGTTGTTTACTGGGTTTTCAGTTTGATCGGGTAAGCAAAAGATTAGTTGGTGGGGGAAGTAATTGGAGGAAGAAGGGGGGGGGGGAGGGGGCAGAGACAAACATTTAGTAGATGAGCAGGAAATAGCTGTATCCACTTGTTTATCTGTTTCTGTTTCCCCATCCCAGTCTATTTCTATTCGCGCTAGCGACTGCAAGCGTAAGCAGTTGGGAGGTGGCAAACGTATCACATGTTAAGTATCGTCATTGCAGTTGGGATTGGCGAGCTTTTCTTTTCCACCAGGTAGGAACCGAAAACCAAATAATTTTTTAATTTCGTATCAAATTGTTGATAATAATGTGATTTATTTGAATCGGCCCCCCCCTATCTCATATCCGAATATGAGACCAATATTGAGGACACTTCACTATTCCGTAGAGGTAAAATTAGATTTGGATACGAACCGATACCTAGTATTGGTAAAAAGAGACAAGTCAAGGTGAACACCTCTCTCGGACCGAAATCGATTAAATAGGGGTTTGATTCGTTGGACAATTTGTAGCCATAAAACATTCGGCGTAGCATAGATAGGAAGTAGATGGAGGCTAATACTGTACCAGTTGCTTCCAGCACTGTAATTTCCGCTTTGAATAAAAACGAGTATTGCTCGCTGGTAACAACTCCCAGAAATACTAACAATTCCGATGCAAAACCACTCATTCCTGGTAATGCAAGAGATGCCAACGAAAATGCGCTAAACATGGTAAATAGTTTAGGCATCGGGGTTGCTACTCCCCCCAATTCGTCGAGGAAGTAAGTATGCGTTCTGTCGTAGCAAGTACCTGCGAGGAAGAATAACGCTGCACCAATTAAGCCGTGAGAAATCATTTGCGATATGGCTCCGTTAATACCCGCGTCCGTTAAAGAACCAACCCCGATGGCTACAAAACCCATATGAGAAATTGAGGAATAGGCTATCCGTCTCTTGAGATTACACTGACTCATAGAAGCTAAAGAAGCATATACAATCTGAACTGCTCCGGCCAATACCAGCCACGATCCGAGGAAAAAATGTGCATGAATCAGTAACTCCAAATTAATTCGAATCAGCCCGTATCCCCCCATCTTTAACAATACCCCAGCTAGTAACATGCATGTGCTGTAATGTGCCTCTCCGTGAGTGTCTGGCAACCAAGTGTGAAAGGGGAATACCGGCAATTTAACCGCATAGGCAATTAGGAAGCCTAGATAGAGAGCAATTTCCAACGAGATAGGGTATGGTTTACCCATCAAAACCTGGATATCAAAAGAGGGTACCCCGTTTCCATAAAAACTCGTAGTTAAGGCTGCTACTAGGAGGAAGATGGAGCCGCCGGCTGTGTATGAAACAAATTTTGTGGCCGAATATAGACGTTTCTTTCCGCCCCACAGGCATAGAAGTAGATAGACTGGAATTAGTTCCAGTTCCCACATGAAGAAGAAAAGCGAGATGTCGCGGGAAACAAACAACCCAATTTGACCGCTATACGTAACTAGCATCGAAAAATGAAATAGCCGTGTGTTACGAGTGATGGGCCAAGCTGCTGAAGTTGCCAAAGTAGTTATAAAACCCGTAAGTAAAATGAGACTCGTAGAAAGTCCGTCAATACCTAATCTCCAATGGAAATGAATGGAGTTTATCCAGTTGAACGTCTCTATTAACTGGATGGATTGGGAATCGAGTTCGAAGTGGCAGTAAAAGATGTAAGTAATCAGCGAGAATTCCGATATGCAAATGCCCGGGGTATACCATCGAATGATTCTGTTTCCGTCACGAGGCAGAATTGGAAGCAAGAGACTGGCAAGAATTGGAAAGGGAACGATCGTCGTTAGCCGAGGTACATTACTCATCACGAATAGGAAATAATTTTTGATGCGAAGGAAGCTGCGTGGGCCAACTATAACGACCCATACTCGGACTTCGCAATCCTGAAGTTTCGAGTACGAGTCAAAATAAGTTAACTATTAATTTCTATTGCTTTGTCTACTAACTAGTAGGCTAAACCCATGCTGCGGGTGGTTTCAGCCCCCGGGTAGACACGTACACTCAAAAAATCTGTTGGACAAGCAGATTCACATCTTTTACAACCCACGCAATCTTCTGTTCTGGGAGCGGAGGCTATCTGATTTGCCTTGCAGCCATCCCAAGGTATCATTTCCAACACATCCGTAGGACATGCCCTTACACACTGGGTACAACCGATACATGTATCGTAGATCTTCACTGAATGTGCCATTGAGTTTACTTACTCCTCTTGAATTCGTATACCAATTTTTATTGATAGAAAGGTTGAAATAAGCCCCCCCCCCCCCGTCCTTTACACGAATACCTATTTCTATTGCCAGGTAAAATATTCCCATTTGGTTAAATATTTTAACTTGCTTCCAAACCCACCCGATCGAATACCGTTTTTTCTTCGAAAACTCGTCCCCCTCGTTTAGATAAATAAGTTGGCCTTTTTGAAACACGGCGTGGAAAAAGGTATCAAAACAATTTGATAGATAGGTATAATCTAGTTGAGCAAGAAATCAATTAGTTTGGTAAAACCAAACTCGGCACTTATCAATCACCATTTTAGCAAATTAAACTGATCGATACGAGTAGATCTCCTATTTCGCCGGAGAGAAGGGGCAGTGGCTAACCCAGTGGCGGCCTCAGCAGCCGCAACGGCTATCACGAATATTGGAAAAATCTCCCCCCCCGCTTGCTTATTGTTGGGAAAATTCGAAAATGTAATAAAATTTAAATTAACCGCATTAAAGATTGACTCTAGACTCATAGGTGCCCTAACCGTATTTCTACTCGTAACTAAGCCGAGAAATCCAACACACAAAAGGTAGGCACCTAAAATTAGTCCGTTTTCAAACATGATTTATTAAAGTCCTCCTCGGAAATTTTGGTAAGTCAACTTATTTTGCAACCCCTCCTCCTACTTATTCTTTCTGGGGGGGGGTCCTGGGGTTAATCATAAAAATGGGGAATTACTACGAGATGGTGAAAAAGATGACTTCTTGTCAGTCGCAATTGTATCTTCGTCACGCGCTGGGTTAATTGCTCCCACCAAAGCAACTAGAAGAAGTATTGAAAGAAGTTCGAACGGAACTAAGAAATCACTCAGTGATTTATAGCCGAGTTGGTGGACGTCAATCCTAGGTATATTTGGCAGAAGAATCTCCGATTGATTGATGAGATTTATATCAAACCATCTTGTACTATGAATCGTATTAACCAGTACCAGAAAGAGGGTTGCACAAGCTCCCGAAACGGTGAAGTACCCCACGCCCCGAGTAGCGGAATCGGATCGCGTCGGTTTGTCGGTAACCATTACAGCAGACACAGTTAACACATTTATAGCTCCTACATAAACAAGCGGTTGTGCGGCAGCTACGGAATCAGCATTCGATACGAAGTATGATGGAGATATACGGGTGAAAACCAACCCCGAAGAAAAAGCAGAATGAGCCACATTAGCAAATGATACTGTGCCGAAACTTCCTAGCGAAATACCCGATTCTATTAGTGACAAAATAAATTCATGAATTAACTCAGATAGATTCGTTGGACACAACTACTTCAATATCTTGTGAAATTTCTACCTCTGCTTCATGCTCGTTCCTTTTATCTTCTTTTTCAATTATGAATGACCAAACCATGACCTCTCAGAAAATCCAAATAATTTACGGGTGACTAATTAGTATTACGTATCTCACCCCCAAATCTTCTCGATAAGTAGTTTAATGAAGTCGAAACCACTTGAATTGAAACATCTTGGGGTATGGAAAGAGGTAAACGCCCCAAAGCTGTTTGATCGTGATTTAGCTCATGACGGTCATAACTGGAAAGTTCATACTCTTCAGTCATTGACAAGCAATTAGTTGGGCGGTACTCAACACGGTTTCCGCAAAAGATGCAGACGCCAAAATCAATGCTGTAGCTCTTCAACCGTTTCTTCTTGATGTCCTTCATCAAAATCCAATCTACGACCGGCAGATTGATCGGACATACTCGGACACATACTTCGCAAGCAATACATTTGTCGAATTCAAAATGGATGCGTCCACGAAAACGTTCGGATGATAAAATTTTTTCATACGGATATTGGACAGTTAAGGGTGAACGGTTTGAGTGATCCGAAGTAACCGCGGAGCCTTGACCTATGTATTTTGCGGCTTCTACGGCTTGTTGCCCATAATTTCGAAATTCAATTAGTGTGGAAAACATAGGATAGATGAACCCAACTTGCTACTTGTTTCCGGTACAGATAAACTTATATGTACAGGAAAAGAAACAAATATCCTGTTTGTTTCTTTTCTTTTTTCAGATTAGACAGATTTAACTTGAACTGAAACTAAAGTGAGGGAGATTAGCTTATTAGCAGAAGCTGAAACGAGGCTGTCAACAACAAATTTCCTAAAGCAACGGGCAAAAGAAATTTCCATCCAAGATCTAGTAATTGATCTATTCTTACTCTAGGTAAAGTCCATCTCGTTAAGATAGAGATAAATATAAATAGATAAGATTTTGATAATGTAGTGATGATGCCCACCCCTCGCCCCAACACGTCGAAGGACTCACCGCTAGAATTTGGAAGTGAAAAATCTCGTCCAAGATTTTCAAGGAATGGGATTGAGGAATCCCATCCACCCAGATATAAAATTGTCACAAATAGCGAGGAAGCCAATAGATTTGAGTGAGAACCGACATAAGATAGACCAAACTTTATTCCCGAATATTCGGTTTGATAACCCGCTACCAGCTCCTCTTCCGCTTCCGGCAGATCAAATGGCAGCCTCTCACATTCTGCTAGTGACGAAATAAAAAAGGCTATGAACCCTATGGGCTGACGCCAAAGATTCCATCCAAAAAAACCATATTTGGACTGTGTTTTGACTATATCAACCGTACTCAAGCTACCGGATAAGAGTAGTCGGCGGCACCTCCGCCTCTAATTCAAAACCGTACATGAAATTGGAGTTTCATACGGCTCCTCATCAATTTCATAGAGGGGGGTTATTGACGCACGGTCCTGACCTGTAGCTAAAATAAAAACCACCGACTCGAGTTGATGGGATTCCGTCTGCCACGACAAGGTAGTTGCTTCCGAATCTATCTCAGCCTCATTTTTTTTAATCACGACCTGTTGCAAAACTTTTCAAGTTCAGCATATATCTTTGTCATCTCCGAATATAAAAAGAAACGAAATTGATTTTAGTTCCATCTGGAGGTGAAAAGAAAAACCAAGTCGACGAGTTCGGCAATGTGCCTGTTGCAGTAAGCTCCAGGCTAAAACTAAAGAAAGGTCATACTTGATTTTTTGATAACCAAAATTGTCATGGGGATTACTTCGTTCCAAACGGTTATCGTCGCAGTGAACAGTACTATACTCGAGACTGAAATACTTCGGATGCACTACTCAGCCATCCCTACCGAGACTGAGTCTATCTCATGTGCGGAGACACTAGGAGAAGCAGTTGGAAATTTTCAATTTCCAACTCTTTAGATATCTTAGTGCTCTGGTTGCCCCTCTTTACTACCACAACCACCGCTGCCTAACAAACCTCTTGCGCGTATTGGTGTTTCTCACTGTTCACTTCCATCCAATCCTAAGTAAGACGGAAAACGAATACCTGCTCCCGCGTCAAGCCTGGGTGGAGCCTAGACCTGGGGCGAGGCGGTGTTCAATTCACCGCCCGGATCTGCTTCTACGCCCGTACATGGGGTATGGGGTTTGAACCCGTAACTGCGAAAACGCCGTTTGATCTCACCCAACTAACTATTTGGTCTATTATTTAGTAATACTTCCACACTACCTACTAATAACTAGTAAGTTTTCATCTACTACTAATGCTTAGCGAATCGCACGTAGGGCTGCAGATGATATACACGAGGCCAGGGGTATCTCGTAGCTAATAGATTGGGCAGCGGCCCTTAAACCGCCTAAGAAAGAGTATTTGTTATTTGAGGCGTATCCCGCAATAAGAAGACCCAAGGGTACGATGCTTGAAACGGCGACCCAGGGAAAAGCACCTATACCCAGATCAGATAAGACGATATTTTGGTCAAACGGTATTACCAAGTAACTTACTAAGATTGGTGTGACTACAACGGCTGGTCCAGCGACAAATAACCAAGCATCACCTTTGGATGGAATGATATCTTCCTTCAACAGAAGTTTAATTCCATCCACCAAAGATTGAGTAATTCCCAACGGGCCCGCGTATTCCGGTCCAGTACGTTGCTGTACCCCTGCAGACACCTTCCGCTCGAGCCACACGATTACTAGTACCCCTATCGTGACTCCCACAACTAAGGTGAGAGTAGAAACTAAAATCCAAGTTGATTCAGAGGAAGTTGTTGCAAACCCCAAGTCATTAAGTAATTGAACTAATTGCTTCCTGTAAATTTCGATATAAGTTGCCATTTCAGCGGTCAACCTCTCCCATAGTGATGTCTATACTACCTAATATTGTCGTAATATCTGCGAGCTTCATTCCTTTTATCAATTGAGGGAGAATCTGCAAATTTATAAAACCCGGTGGGCGAATCTTCCATCTCCAGGGAAAAACACTGTCATCTCCAACTAGAAAGATTCCCAATTCCCCCTTGGGAGCTTCTACTCTCACGTAATGCTCCTGTTTAGGCAACTTAAAGGTAGGAGAAGATTTCTTACCGACGAACTGGTAGTTGAAACCGCCCCAGTCTATTTCTTTCTTCTGTTGGACGAGACGTCGACCCTCCAAATTTTCATACGGACCTCCTGGAAGAAGTTTCAGCGCCTGTTGAATTATATTGATTGATTCCTTCATCTCATCAATTCGCACCAAATAACGAGCTAAAGAGTCTCCTCCCTCCTGCCACTTAATCTGCCAATCCGGGTTGTCATAACATTCGTAGTGATCGACTTTGCGAAGGTCCCACTGAACTCCCGAGGCCCGTAATACAGGTCCAGATAAACCCCAACTGATAGCCTCTTGTCTGCTAATGAAACCTACCCCCGCCACCCGTTTCGAAAAAATGGGATTCCTTGTAATTAGCCGCTCATATTCGTGAATTTTTGGGAGGCAGTAGTGACAGAAGTCTAAACACTTGTCTACCCATCCATAAGGTAAATCTGCGGCAACTCCCCCAATGCGGAAGTAGTTATGCATCATTCGCATACCGGTAACAGCCTCGAACGAGTCATAAATCATTTCCCTTTCTCGAAATATGTAAAAAAATGGAGTTTGTGCACCAATATCTGCCAGGAACGGCCCAAGCCACGGCAAATGCGAAGCTATTCGGCTCAATTCGAGCATTATCACGCGTATATAGCTAGCCCTTCCGGGTATTTGAATATTGGCCAACCTCTCTGGCGCATTGACCGTTACTGCTTCGGTAAACGTAGTGGCTAAATAATCCCATCTCGTTACGTACGGAAGGTATTGCAAAATCGTCCTGTTCTCAGCAATTTTCTCCATTCCTCGATGCAGATATCCCAAGATTGGTTCGCAATCAACAACATTTTCTCCATCTGAGGTAGCAACAAGCCGGAGAACACCATGCATAGATGGATGATGAGGGCCCATGCTTACTGTAACTGGATCCAATTCTCTAAGATGCATACCCGTGAATTACTTCCTTTCCAATAAAAATCACAGGATCTAGCTTCGTCGGAAGAAGCCGTGCCAACTGCGATACGTTGAAATATCAAACCCCCGCTCAATTATTAATGCCCTCTCAGACTCAATATCTAACGCCCCTTTAAACCCCGAATACCCAAATTTTTCACAACTTTGATGTATAGAGCTGTATCCTTATCGGATAAATAAATTAAAAGACGCCTACGTTTACCAAGTAATTTCCGCAAACCTCTTTGGGATGAGTAATCTTCGGAGTGGGATTCCAGGTGGGAGGTAAGCTTTAGAATCTGATGAGTCAAGTAATAAATTTGGGAAGCGGTGAACCCAGTATCTTTGTTCCCACCGACTAGCTGCGCGTCGACAGATTTATATTTACCCGTAGTAATAATGATAATAATTACGATTGCTTGCTCCGTATCAAGTCGATTATAAGCTGTTTAGTCAGCAGTTGCAGCAATAGCGCCTTGGACGAAAGCGAAGTTCGACTTTTTTCTACGTGTGATGCGGTGCCGCATCAATTAGGCGTGGGTATCTATGTCTCATCTATGAACAGTCACAGCTTTTGTCACGACTCATTTTATATATACTGCGTAACTAATTGGAAATACCTAAGTTTAGGTAATTCCAATTAATCACACATCTGTCGAAATCTTTGTCTTATGCTTCATAACCCTTCACCCCAGCTAACTCCGAATAATGGGATACATACGAATTTTAAGTATTGCGAATCGACTTCCGGTGATAGTGTTAAAACAGAATCTACCGGTGCAGGCCAACTCCTCTAGACGATGGCTGGGCCACAGAAATCGTTTAACCCTTTGAACTTCCCCTAGCTCCAAAGGCTCAGATTCTTCGCTACCGCGGATTTGTTCAATTTCCGATATGGGATCGATTTCGGAATCGAGGTAGTATGCTCCTGATTTTGCAGACCTCGACATCAGCAGAGATCGAAGGAATCGAAATTCCCGTCGACGTCGTGGAAGGAGGAGATCTCCAATGTTATAAATGTGAGACCACTTCTTGTTTGCTTCCGTGGCTATAAGTGACAATTTCGAGATATAAGTATCACTATATATCTTTCTGTATAGTCGTTTCTTGGATCTGTTTCTCAACCTAGACTTGAATTTCAACAAGGGATTAATTATTTTGTACACCAAGTTCTGGTCGTCAAATAATATTGGTAAACGATGAGCCGAGAGGATAGACAAGTCATGGAAGAGACGAAGTTTCGTTGTTGCGTTGAAATATAGGTCTAGTAGTTCCGAATCTACACCGGTATTGGCACAAAGTGTGACGAGATCGCGGTCATCTCCTAACATTCTTGCGAGAGCTGTTAGGCTTCTCAAATTTTCTAGCTTCGCCTCAGACTTCCATTTCCACCGAAATAGGTAGTCTGCATCTTCCCTTTCATCCAGCATTATTTCGTACAGTTCATCAGATACTTTTTGGAATCTACGGTTTATATCTAATACTATGCCGTATGTCATATTATCCTTCAAAACGGGATCTCTCGACTTCCTTATTTTCTTCTTAAAAAGACCTTTTGCTCTTGCAAAATCTGTAACTAGCCACGGTATCAAATCAAACTTAGAGTTGAATTTCATTTCCGACCCAGAAGTGCGTAAGTCGGAGAATCTGCTCACCCCCCCCCCTCTCACTTCATTCATTTTCGAAATACGATTTTCGCAGCAAAACCTTTGCGCGGCAGCATCTCGTCGGGTGGAAAATTTCTGCACACCCCCGTTTGGTGCAAAATCAATGAGACCTTGTAGTAGATATCTACGTCTGCGGAGCCTACTGAGATTTCTAACTCGATCCCTAAGTAAGGGCTTTTTGGCATATATAGAATAATTGTGCGACTCACCTCGGGGGATGTGATATTCCCGCTCATTCACAATTTTTTTTCCAATAGAACTAAGTTCGTTCAAGCAGTCGGAACTAATCCTCCATCTGTAGGGCGCTACGTCGTGCCACAATGCTAGTGGCAAGTTGTATTCAGGAAAACAATCCAACCATTTACTCCAACTACTGGCGTCTAGATCACATAACTTATTCAAAAACCCCCACTCTTCTATGCACTTCAAAATCTGTTCGCTGAAAAATTCCTTCCCAATTTCACTAGTCGCCCTACCAAACGAGATATCTGCGCAATTATTTATACGACGTGAACTTGAAATAGTTGAGTCATACCTGATTGAAAGACTGGAGGATTCTACCGAATAAGCCGGAGGTTGTTCAGGCTGGTAATGGGTACCACTTTGGCCTAAGTCGCTTCCAACCCCCTCCCCCCGACTGCTCCTGCTACCAGTCGCCAATAAATCCAGGTTCAAGTGTTTTTTCACACCGAGATCCCAGATACTGTTGTGGAGATAAGCTTGAGGTAACCGTTGAGTTTTGCTAAACTGCGACAATCTATTTTTCGATCTGGGAAAAACCCAATCTGTTTCCTGAATAGTGGCGTCAATTACTTCTGCCAGTTGCGCGCGCAATGCAACAAGTTCATCGGAGTAATAACATAAATTTCTGCTAACTTTTAGATAAGATATTGATGTAACCAAAAAGGATTTTTCGATTGCTTCTGCAATGAGTATATATAGCTTCAAGGCCAGCTCTCTAAAACCTGTTAATTCTTCCTCGTCAAATTTCATGAAATTCGCGAGGTCTGTATCCCTCAACCTGTAATTTGAAGCTAATTCATCAACCTGAGTTGTTTCAGTGTCCGGTTGATCTATATCAACCCCCCCGTTTAATGGATTTGGTAATCCGGTTACGTAATTATTCGCTACAAATTTATTAGTATCTGATTCTCGAGTAACTAATTGCTTATCAGCATCACTAGCTAGTTGCACTTCCTCGCCGACATCAATGGACCCCCTACTCTTCCCCTTACCAAAAGTTAAATCCAATTCTAATGTTTTATTTGTATCACTAATGGGTAAAGGACGTATCCGAGTGTTACGCGTTGAGACGGAGTCAGCTGAGACTCCTCCGGGCTTGAGAAACAGGTTGAACTCCCTCAACAGAATTAGACTTGGCTCCAACATTTTTCCCAAATTGAATTTGGAATCGAGAAAGCGGTAGGCTTGCTTGATTCCTAGTGAAAATCCTTCCCCGCAAGCTCGAATCAGTTCCTTTCTCACAGGCCTCCAGAATGGAGGTTGTTTTTGGATACTTCCAAAAGGTATATCTGTCTGATACCCTAAAACAGTTAAATAAGTAAATCTAGGCCTCTTTTGTTTAAACTTCTGTTTGTTTTTCGACTTCTGATCCCCAATAGAGTCAGCTTTCATATATCTCTTCCGAGTAGTCAGTCGTTTTTTCTCCCCACTGGAGTGCCACGGCTTCAGCCGAAACGGATATACAACTTTTACCTGTATACCTTCTCTCGACCAGCGGGGGGGGAGTTGGTCTTGCGAGAACTCCTCACCATCAAACGTACAATTAATGTGAATTTCTCTTTTCCATTTCGTCCAATCTTTATTCCATTCGGAGTTTTGCCGAAGCAACATGCGGCCAAAAGTTTTAAAAACTATAAGTGCAGGTAGCTTTATGAACTTTCGAAATCTCGATTGGAAAACGAGCATGTAGCCCCTACCATTATGAATGGGACCTATGTCTGATCTAGCCGCTACAGCTGAACGAGCAAGTTTCGACTGACTTAAAGTTTTCTTCGCCAGCGATAATCTAGTTAATTGCTGCCCAAACTGGTAACCCGTGATCTTCTTCGAGCCAGTAAACGATTTTTCGGCCCCCGAACCTGTTAGCTGCTCAACGGGTAGTTGGAGTAAATTTGGTATTTCCATTAATCTGAGGAAAAAAGCCGAACGAACTTTTTCTTGAAGTGCTCTCCAGAGCAATGTCTTTCGTCTCCTGGACCGCATGGACCCCTTCAAGAATTTTCGACGGAAGTCGGATATTCTCGCATATCGTTTCACTAATTTCGTTGATCTGGGTTTTCCCTTTGCGAAGGTGAAGCCAACATTTCGTAATTTTCTGTGACGGATATCGCCATCTGCTCCGGGAAAATCGAACTCAGTATCAAAATATAGTTCGTTATTCCGAGCCAGATTCACACTCAGATCCTCAATTCTGTGGAGTGTGCGCACCGCCCTCTTCGAGTTTAGGGGGCGTTTACGACCGCTTACCGAAAATCTATTTGGTGATGAAATTAGGTCAAGTTTGTAGCAATTCTCTTCTTGTTTTATATAAGTCAAAAATAATGCTCGATCCTCGGGATCCAAGTTCATTATTTCCTCCCAAGTGACAACGGGCCCGGACGGAGATTTTAGCTTCCTGAGAATTTTTTGCACGTCATAGTCGTACAAAACTCGGTTTTTGAACATGAATTGGAACATACGTCGAGCTTTTGCTGGCAAAGTTTCCCACGGCAGAGGATTCCCGCCTCGCCGCCTCAATCGCCCATTACTCGAAGAAATCCAATCCTCGATTAAATTTTTCTTAGCTGTAGCGACATCTCTCCCCTTTCCAAACTTTTTCCTCGTCTCTAACTCAGTCGAATACCATCCGGTCAAAGCCAACTCATCTCCCGTCAAAAATGTTTGTGGGACCGGAATCCGCACACGTAAATTGTTCACGAAGGGGTCGTAGGCGTGGGGTACTCTCCTTCCACCCCCACCTACCAGTCGAGTTTTTTTTCCCATCGCTTTCGAAAAGAGAGACCCAGTATCCAATACTTTGACTCGATTCACTAATTCTTCCTGAAAAATTTTATTTTTCACTAATTTATGTAAAATCCAGCCTCGGTATGAAGAATAGGTCCCCGCAAACTTATGGGACCCCAATAGAGATTTCTCCAATTATTTCTCAAAAATTGACAAACTGGGCAACGCTGCAATACATAACCTCTGCTTTCCATCAGTTAAACACTTCCTGAAATAATACGTAGATGTTTTTATCTTGTAAAAGCTGCTATTTATATCGGATCGACTATTTCTGATGAACCGATTACTGCGATTCTCTCTGGAGGGGTCGAAAAAAGAGTTAGGCCACGGCTTGAAAGACCACCACGAAAAATCCCAGTAGTCAGCAATTTCCCAAAAAGACATCTCCTTATCATGGGATTCGTTCATGAACTTTATGGTCCAAAAGGGCACCGGAGCTCTACCCAGGTAAATCAACGCGTTTGCTACAAAAACAATACTAAAAGTTGTGTAGATAGCACGTTTTACCAATAAATATATTATTGGCGAATCTTTTTTCACGCGAATCAGAAGTAGTTTGGATAAGTAGCTGAACACTATGTGACCACTTAACCAACCTAAAAAACTAGTTGCTACAAATACTAAATTGTTGCCGTAGCGGTAAGAAAGTAGGTGGGTTAGTCTTGCCAACACAGGGTTTGGTAATAGAATGGGATTCAGAATTTGAAACAAGAAGCTGTTGATAAATAAACCTATTAATCGCGAATCGCGCAACGAGGTGACGGGCCGCAAAATCTGATAGTTTGGTAAGTCGTTAATTGTCAGACAAAATACAACCATGTAAGGTATTGCGGCGATGGTTAGTAAATGTGGTTTTGATAGCCATATATATATTGGTGAGCTATATATCGATATCGCAGTTGCTAGCTGTGCCAGCATCAAACCGCTCAAAGACGCGAGACCTCCGATATTTCCCCCCAAGAGAAAAGATCTCATACATAAGATTTGGGAAGGTCCGACAGGTAATGTAGCAAGTAAACCGTAGTATAAGCCAAATAGTATATAAGGACTCATCAGTTTTAGCCCAGTTAATGACAAAGTATTCAATATATTTATATTCGTTGTAGTATTTTTGATGTACGGAATTGTTGTCCCACCCGCTTCCGAATCTTCACACCCCCCTCTCCCTGTCTAGATTCCTCAGGGGGTATTCCCCATCTCAGTATCCACTCCTCCGATGTCTATGTATATATCATGTACATTATACACACGAATGTGGGATAATACAAATGATTTTGCAAAATCAGATTTGGGTTGGAAACTTGACTAGAGGATTTGGGGTTTATTTTCCTAACCCCTACACTCTTAACCACAAAATGAAAATGAAATGAATAATTTTTTTGATTAAGAACTTTTATAGACGGACTACTCTTCATAATGATTAATTACTAATCTACAACAATTCCCTTTCCTATTCGATAGCAGCTTAATTATAGACATCTACCGCTTGTCTTGATAAGCTGCGGCAGCCTAACGTAGAGTCACCTCTACGTCGCAATGGACGGGTAACTAGCTCGAGAGCGTCTCCCGCGTTAGCAGATCCATGAATTTGCGCAAATGTGAATTCGACCGACCATTTGGTATCTATATCTCTAGCCTCCAAAGGATTGGCGTGGGCCATCCCTGTAATTGCCAAGTCGGGTTTTAGCTCATGCATACGCTGCACCTGGCTATAGTTGTCAGGTTTTTCGACGATCCGGGGCATGGGCTTCTTCATCCTCCCGCAAGTATGTTGCAAAAGCAATAGCTCAGCAGCTTGATATCGCCTATCCATATAGGGAATACCTATTTCGTAAACAATCATCCCGCATCGAATTAAAAATCTTGCCAGAGAAATTTCCAATAGATTATCTCCCATGAAAAAGACGGATTTACCAGTCACTACCTCAAGGTAATTACCAAGATTTTTCCATATCTGATTCTCCCTTTCTCGAAGACCTTCTGGTTTTACATCAAATGCTGAACAAATTTTCTCGATCCAGGCACGTGTTCCGTCGGGACCAATAGGGAAAGGTGCCCCGACCAACTGGCATTTCTTCCGACGCATTGGTGTTGTCGCCGTTCGGCTCGAAAAAGGGTTTACTCCGCATACATAGACGCCTTCCCCCAAAGCGGGGAGTTCGGTGTATTTTTGCGAGGGTAGCCAACCCGACACAGAGACAGACTGACGCCTCGATTCCAAATTCAATTGAGAAGCTACACTCGAAGGCAGAGATCCAAAAAGTACTAAATTACATCTATTTGACTTATCCCTTCCGTCGGTAAAATTCTTGTTTGGAGCAACGTCAGCCACAACAAGCTTAGCCATGTCTCCTCCACGTCTGTCCGTGGTATGACGATTATACTCTGGACATCGATGTGTCGTAGCGGCCAATACGGTATCTTCCCCCTGAGTGAAAGCGTGGTCCAACCCATTTGCCCGTGCGACCACGATCGGTATTCCAAGCTGCTTCTCCAATTTGGGTGCTATGCCCTCCAAGTCCATTTTTATTATCTCTGTGGTACAGGTCCCGATCCAAAAAATAACACTGGGATTCCTATCGCTTTTTACTCGTAAACAAATTCTTTTTAATTCCTCCTGATCATTCAACTGAGCCGAAATGTCCCCCTCCTCTGATTCTGCCATTGCGTAACGAGGTTCTGCAAAAATCATGACTCCAAGAGCACTCTGCAAAAAGTAACCACGAGTTTTTGTACCTACTACGAGAAAGAAACTATCTTCAATTTTTTGGTACAGCCAAGCTACACAACTGATGGGGCAGAAAGTGTGGTAATTACCAGTTTCACACTCAGGAGTAGGAATCTCAAGAGTCTTCATGAAAGTGCTTCCTTGGGGAGGTGTAGATTTGTATTATGTGTATATGCGAAGAGGTAGCCTCTTCGGTATCAGATAATCGTAAAACCAAGTGGAGTATCTTGTTGATCATACGGGGTATCTTGCTGATCTTTTTTAGTTTTTCCTTTACTTTCCAAATTGGGGTTTAGATAGAAATCCGAAAGTAGGCTAAATAATTCCCTATCTGGAATTTCTCGTGGTACAATTCCCTCCGGTTTAGATAGAATCTAATCCGCTATATTCGAATGGAAATCACAAACAAAATTCAGATTTGGTTGGCATTCAGCCATTTCAAATAAAGTTTTTCCCTTTACCCTAGAAATACGAATATCTTCAACTAGAGGTAATACTTCTAATACGGGCATTGGGCAAGCTTCCACATATTTACTAATTAAGTCTCTTTCAGATGTTCGGTTTCCCACCAAACCGGCTAGCCGTAGGGGGTGCGTATGCGCCTTTTCCCTGACCGACGCGGCGATGCGATTTGCCGCAAAAAGGGCGTCGAATCCATTATCTGTTATAATGATACAGTAGTCCGCATAATTAAGCGGAGCAGCGAAGCCCCCGCAAACCACGTCTCCCAAAACGTCAAATAAGATGATATCGTATTCGTAAAAGGCGTTTGATTCTTTCAATGACTTTACCGTTTCTCCCACGACATATCCTCCGCAGCCCGCCCCCGCGGGGGGTCCGCCGGCTTCAACGCGATCCACTCCACCATAACCCTTATGGATTACATCTTCGGGCCACACGTCTTCATGGTGATAATCTTTTGATTGCGGGGTATCTATAATTGTAGGTATTAAGAATCCCGTGAGAGTGAAAGTACTATCATGTTTGGGGTCACATCCAATTTGCAGTACCCTTTCTCCCCGCCTAGCTAAAGCTATCGATATGTTGCAGCTAGTTGTTGATTTCCCAATTCCGCCCTTGCCGTAAACTGCTATTTTCGTTTCACGAAGCTCCAATTCGTGTTCATTTCTCCCGACTATTATTCATCTTCCCCTCTCCCATCTCTCCCCCTTTTGCTCCTTTTATTCCTCAAAGATATTACCTCCTCCTAGGAGGTAGGATAATCCTGCGGCTATTCTACTATGCTTCCCGGAGGGGGGGGAATAGAAATTACTAATTGGCGATTGATCGATACAAATCGTGGGGGGCTTGTGGGGTTGATCTCGACCTCGATCGATTGCCCCCCCCCCCTCCCCCATGATTCGGGGACCCTTCCATTCAAATGGGATTGCTATCGCCGCCGCCTCCTCCTATAATGGGAGTTAGGATGTACGCGAAGTTTACTTCGCAAAATGTCGAGGAAAGCTTAACGTATTACAGATTTAGAAGCGGTTCGAAGAACGAAGGTCTTTTAGTGTGTATGGGACTGAATCCCCCACCACTTTCCTCGGTAGCTCAGCGGTAGAGCGGTCGGCTGTTAACCGATTGGTCGTAGGTTCGAATCCTACCCGGGGAGATTCGTTCGAATCTACGTCAAGAATTCCTAGTAATTGAATAGTTGTGTTTCCCACATATGCCAAATCAAATTGCGTTGGGCCACGACCCACCAACCAGTGAATGATTCACTATCGTGCTTATTTCCAGCTCTAACAATTGAGGAGAAAAATATTTGTGCGTCCTCACCCCCCCCCCCTCGAATACCTCCAAGGCAAGGACCCTGCCTATTCAGAGGTCATTTTTTGGGGCCCCCACTTCAATTCCGGTGTATTGAGCGATTGGAATGAGCGAATCAATCAGTCATCTGGGGAGGGGAGTAAATCCACAATTTTGTGAAGTAAAGGATCTATTCCAAGCGTGATGTTAAAAAGCTGTTTTGCAAAATCCCTACGGAATAAGCTATTGCTCCCTCTCAATCTGCTTTCTAAGCAGAAAGACTCATAAAAGACTCATATAAGAAATGGTCTTCAGTACCTTAACCATTTAAGATGTTGCAATAAAATGATTTCTATCAGTAAAAGGAAAATATAGACCTTCCCTTTACTGATTTGGCTTCTAATTACATTGCTAGAGATCTAGACGGAGTGGGGGTATCTAAGATTTGTTCTATGAACTTTCGTGAAAAAATTGTTTCGTCGCTCGATCCAGTGACGCCCCACCGAACCAGAACGGATTGAATAGATAGTAATAAACTTCAAGCAACATATTATAGATAAGAAAATCCTGAAATGGGCAACGGTTTCGCCTCATCCATTTGTTTCTGTGAACCAGAAGCCTAAACCGAATAAATCGCTCTGGGAAATCTTCTGCTACCACGTAGGAATCAAAGCGAGCGGGACTAAATATCTGCGGATATTGCAGGTGTATATGCATAGAGGAAGTTTCTTTGACGTATTCGGAATCTCGCTCCTCTTCATCCGAGGGGAGATTATTCCACCGCTTAATATTAATAGATGAGTCAGGCTTCAATTTCGGATTATCTTCATGATAGAGAAAGAAATTTTTAATTTTTTTGTTTGACATTTTATTAATATTAAGGTGCTGCCTTCTCACGCCGTAAATGGTGTAAAGCCTCCGCGCCAGTTCTTTCGTCGGCAACAAGCTGCGACGCGAGGAAGGAATGTTAGGATCTGGCTGGAACAGAAGCATGGGGTCCCAGATGAAGCGCCCCCCGAAGAGTCGAGTCGTTTCATCGAATCGATTACAGTGTGTTTCATATTCATTAGATGAGTCGCCGGATATTCCCAATTCGATAAATTGCTCGCGTAACAACATATTACCCAACCGGTTTTCCAATCTTTTAATAGATTCATCTGTCACATTAGTCGCAGATTTTTCAAAACTGAATAGATATCCGCTTTTCCCACACCATTTACTTTTGTCATCCCTAATCTTATTGAATTCGAAATCTTGTTGGGGTATATAATTCTGATTTTGGTAGAGGAGAATTAAATTATACAAATGATTGGGTTCAGATAATACCCTCATCAATTCATAAGCCCCGCCTCGCAGGAAACGGAGACGCCAAGCCTTGTGGGACCAAGTGATCTCACGCGACACTTCCGTCCGACTTGAGTTTATTAGTTCGGGTGACTGTTGCAGTTCGAAGTCGGTTAGACTGCTAAATCCCCCCTTTCTCATAAATTTAGAAGAACGACTTGTAGAGGTTACACCTGAACAATACTTGGGTTTAGCGATAGGAACGGAAAAGGAAAGACTATTACTGTGTCGACTTTTGTCTCTACAAATTTCTGAACGTGAGAAATTAGTCGAGAGGTTTTCTAGTACACCACAAGCTAGGTTCAAGTCATTCTCTACGAGTTTGTCTATAACAATGAAATTTTCTCTCTTTCTCATATCCATTTGGAGCGAATCGCGAGCTGCTAATCCAGCTAGTATCCCTAGGATATGCGAAAATAGAGTGAATTCATTAAATGTTGACTTGGTTATTGGAGGTTCCACATACCAGTTAGACAAATAATAAAATCGCATCTTCAACGCGTCACGACCAATATATGTATTTGTGAGATAAGTATCTATCAAACTATTCTTTGAAGTAGCTTCTGCTATCTCGTAAGAAAAGATTTCCCATTCAGAACCGGATTCTATCCCATTGCCCATATCACTAGCAGTCGAATGTTGTCTATGCAAAGCTAATTCAATTGCGTCGCTACGTATAATCTTACTTCTTTTGGAAGTACCTATTAATAACGCCTCATTAGCAAGAAGGAATAAATCTCGTTTACTATAACCCGTAGTTCCAGACCCAGTACCTTCGATAGGGGGAAGAGGCGGATTAGCCTCCATTTCGCAACCTTTGATACGTAATAGAATTGATAATTCTTTATGACGTTGATACCCGTTGGATTTTCGAAAATTTATTAATTAGTTTAACCGGTTCGGAGCTATTGGAGCTGGATCTATCCTCGCAGGTACGTGAGTCGTAGCGATAACAACATTCCTGCGGATGTTGGAATTGCTGCGCCTGTCACCAATACTTTTCAATATTTGGCAAAGTAAGAATTTGGGATCAGCTTCTAGCTTATGATACGAACGATGAATATTCAATTCATGAATATCTTGAATCCATAGTGTACAAGGAGACATCTCTTTCGCCATTTCAAAAACGAAATTTAATCGGTGTACGCTTTCTTTCGAGATGAAATTTCCACGTGCATTATTGAAAAAGGATCGGTTGTATATCAGCTTCTTCAGTGGTAGTTTCACCACTGGAAAGTAGGAATCGAATGCTACATCTCTAATAATGGAAGATCGGCCAGTTTCTATGGATCCTACTAGCAAAATTCCTTTAGATGGTAATAATCCCGATTGGAGTGAGATAGGTATGTCATGACATGGCATATTTAGTAGACTGCCTCTTCGTCTCGTTGTTGCTGAAAATAGAATATTTCTCTCGGGGGCGGAAAAAGCCCACTTCTCCGCAGGATCCAACTTACGGATCTTGTGACTCAATAGATCATTTTGCCAGAATTGAAGTAGGTATGCCAAAACGTTAGATCTTTCTTGTGAATAAGGTTCATGAGAAATCTCGTTGCTCAATAACTCATAGTTGGAATTCAATTTCGACACATACCTATAAATAATTTTATTCGTCACTAAATGTTGAGTCAGTAGTTCTTTCTTACTATCTAGGATATCGGAGCTTTCTTTATGAAACATCCATAAATCGAGTTCATTTTTCACAAAGAAGAAAAAGATTATATTATTTACATAATTCAAGAATCTATTCAAAGAATAGATTAGTAGATCTCTCGTTGCCATTTAGCTTGTCGAAGGGGAATACATTACCTCTCTCAAATAGGATCCACGCGTTGGGTCTGTTAAGTATTCAATAGTATTGAAACGTTTCCACGAGTGAAAGGAATTGAAACCCGAAACGGCAGACAAAGGGTGTTTTAATAATGCAATAACAATTAATACTGAGAGAATGAAGTAATAGGAGATAGACCTGTTGGAAAATTGAGATACTGACCATCCTCCCGAATGTAAAATCTCCGCTTCATCAGGAATTTCTTCGAAAATAAGAAGACCTATCTCGGATACTATATTATTGATAGAATCGTTGTCAAATCTCAATCCCAGGCTTTGCAGTCTTTGGAATAAATAGGCTTTCGCGCCATCTACTACATCCTCAGCAATTCTTTTATAAATTCTGGGGAAATTATGATTTGAGTCATAACTTATTTTAAGTACTATTTCTGGATATGTTTCTCTAATCAGATCATAGAAGTATCTCCACCAGGTGGGGGTAAAAAACCAAGGTATATAATCTCTAAATAAGCTCCATTTTTCACCGATATTGTCTTTCCAGAAGATCCAAGAGATCTTATATCTGTTCAACTCTTTTAATAATTCATTAAAATTGATAAAGTGGGATGGGCGAATAGCCTCTCTCCGGATAGATTGATCCGCGTAGTCCGTATCTTCGCGCGCAACCTCCTTTCCAATCGATTCTGCTAGAGATCTCGATGTTACATCGTTGCATAGTGGGAGTCTTAGCGACCAGTAAGATGTTTCCATTTTTTCCGGTTCCCAGAAATACCTAATAGACAAATTCTTTTGATAGACTCGATCCAATACCAGATTCTCGGGACGAGATTGGGGTCGCCGATCCGACGATGATTCGGAGTTTATCGACGTCTTCTCCAAATAAACTCCAGCGCTACTGCGCGAATGTAGGAATGACTCTACCGTTTCACGAGGAGATGAGTTCAAACTCGCCAGTAACCTCTTCAGATCCGAAATAGAATTGGAAAGTCCATCTGAATGAGTTACTAATGCTGTGGATTCATGCAGATTAGACAGAAGAAGTTGAATTGGTGTGAGTACGTGGCCAGCAAACTCCCCTGCTGTTTCTCTCGATAAATTGGGTGACAACGAATCCGACAGTTGGGGATGAATAAATGAGATGGTTTCATCTCCGGAGCCCGCATAGAAGTTTTCTAGGACGTTGAGATAACTACTGTTGCATCTCCCAATAAAAAAATCCCTTTTGATTATCGGAATAAAGTTGCTTTCAGCACAGTTCCGTATAGGTGAGTCGTCTAGAAAGTTTAGTTTATCAACCTGATCGGAAATGTATCTCGAAATATCCCCACCAATATCTCTAGTTGAACCTCCCCCACGGTTTAAATCATGCAGAAACGGATTCCAAAACTGCCTCCCCGTAATGGAAAGAGCATCGTTTGAAAATCCTGCTCGGATGGATTCGATGCGGGGCAACCCGAGAGAAGTAGGATTCGCTCCAGGTTCCAGCTCGGTCGAAGAGCCTACCGATTTCTTACTCATTAACAGTTTGGATTCAATGAATAAACTCTTTTTTACCTCAAGAATTGTTTTGAGGAAAAGTATCTGTTCGTCAACGTAACCATCGAATAAACTTGATAAAAGATCAAGCCTCATGAGATCTATCTTGTTCAATTTCTCGAGATCTATATCGTTCAATTTTTCGATGCAATAATCAATGGTATATATCAAAGCTTTCTGGCGAGTAACCTCAGCAACAATCATTTTATAAAGAAAAAAAGCATTGAGAAATCGATGAAAATCTTTTTCGTTCTGTTGATTGTTACTACCGAGACTGACACCAATATTACTTAGTAATTCGTTTCTTACTATTGATACACGGCAAATTGATTCCCCCAAGTCATACTTTAAGACTTCCCCGACAGGGAAAAGAGACGAATCCCCGGTCGTATCGAGCCATCTATGCACATTTGACTGAACATTTCTATACTCATCAATTTGAGAGGTAATATATTCGTTCAATAGGCGCTCTACGTTATCTTTCCGTTTCAACACTATTTATTCAGTTGCAATTCTTGTTACACCGGTGTACTCCCCGCTCCCCGTCCAGCCATCCAACCGATATTTGATTTGGAATAAATATTCAGTAAATAATGCGCAGAAATAGTCATGGAAAAGAAATATGTATGTTGAGTAGAGAGGTATGATTCTATTTCGTCCATACAATCTAACTAAAGAATATATTGAATGTATGTTACCCTTTTCTTTCAATTGGTTTGGAGAAGTAGTATTTTCACTTCGATCACTTATATTTCTAGGTATACCTAGAAATATTTGAAAATAGTTTGGAAGAATCTCATTGAGGTCGAGGTGTCTGCTACTCGCTAGCCCAAGTTTTTTGCCAGATATTCGAGTAAGCGGCATGTCACCCTTCGCTTTCAATGGAAATCCTTTCCCAGATTTGACGCTATTACTGACGTCAATAACCATTGCCCCATAAAAAATCAGATTCGATTTTTCAATTATCGAGAGAAATTCGGTGAGTCGATTTACTAATCCATCTTTCATTTGTGAATAAGTGTGTAGAATGGGAAATTCTTCCCCATTTTTGTCACAATCCAACCCGGAGATACAGCCACGAAACGACGTCGTCTTTTCACAAGACGTAAATGAAGACAAGTTGGAAAAGGCTTCTCGCTCGAAATAAAATTCCGATCCATCCCCCCGGTGATCTGCTGAATCTCCGGATTCAAGTAACGCCTTGTCATAGGAGTTTAATACTACGGCACTTAATGAGTCGTTTCTCAGCTGTGTCGCTTGTAACCGACCCAGATCTCGCTTGTTACGACTTTCCCAAAAGAATAACGAATCGAAATCACTTTGATTGTTTTTAGGAACGACCAAATATTTATAGAATTTGAAAAACCTATTTGAATTTTGTAAACACCTATCCCTACAAAATGCCTGAATCCTTTCAGTCTCATCCTTGGATATATCTCTGCCGAGGAGTGAATCCCTCACTACGCGCGCCTTCCATCTACCGGAAACCAGGGGAATCATCGCATCATAACGAACTTGCTTCTCTTTTTTCGTTGAACCTGCAGAAATATCTCCGCTCAAACCTGAGTAGTGGGAAACAGGTATTCCCCTCCCTCCACTCCTTCCAACGGATAAAGATCTTTCGAATCGGGGGAAGCGGTCGCAGGAGAAGTCGCCGTAATTTTCTGCTTGTTTTTTTATTACTCCGTCACCCCCATTAATGACTCCCGCTAATACAAAACTTCTTTCGATCGACCTTTTGTCACTCAGGCAATGCATGGAAATTGGTATTGTTAGCAACATCAGCATCTCCAGGGTGATGCCACTATCTCTTTTCAGTGAATCACGCAGATTGCGTAAAAATAGTGAACTCAGAAGTCACAAGTCAGATAATCTGATAAAAGGTTCATAATTGGAAGATGGACTAATTAAAAATTCTCCGAGATGTTGGTTTTTCAATGATTCGAAGAAGTGGTCTAATAGACTGACTTCCACCAACTCCGAAATTTTAGATGAAAAATCTTGACTTCCTACTCTTTCTTTTGCCACCTCTTTTACCCCATCTTCTTTCTTCATATTAATTCCATGCGGTAGATACTATCTATTTCCCACATTTATTATACCAATAACTTCGAAAATTTCAAGATAGAGTGGCATAAATATTTCAAACGAGTCTAGTGATTTCTGTGAATAGTCGTATCCAAAACGGGAACGAGATCGGGAATTCTAAGTTGTTATTGTCGGGTAGACCCACACATATCCCACCCACCTCAACAATTCCCCTCTGTTCCAAGCAGAGCGATGCGATCGAATTACCTAATTGGATGGGCGAACGACGGGGATTGAACCCGCGCGTGATGGATCCACAATCCACTGCCTTGATCCACTTGGCTACGTCCGCCCCCTCTGTCGATTTAGTCGGCTCCCCCCCCCCCGGACGTGAACGAGATCTATCCGTTAAGCAAGCTAGATTGGTTCTTCGGTTGATACACATACATATCAACTCCGTGTATATAACGATACAATAGAAAATCTTTGAAATGAGGAATGCAATCTCAATTTTTTTCATCCAAAATTTTGGGGCAGGAGGATGCAAGCATTCTGCAAATCGGAGTGGGAAACTTCGTAACCTATCAAGTCGCAGAAGGATATTCCAAATACAAATAGTTTTCAGAATTCGAGGTTGGAAACTGATAATCGTGAAATTGTGACAAGCTGTTATCATCCTTTCCATTCGTTATACCGCACGAACCTTCACCTCATTAGACACCAAACCTCCCCCTCTGGAGTTAAGAGATTTGGTATCCAGTTGTGCTACATAACCAGACGGATGTTATCCGTTTATAGAAGGAGCTTCAACAGAAGCCAGGTCTAGAGGGAAGTTATGAGCGTTACGTTCATGCATGACTTCCATACCTAGGTTAGCGCGGTTTATGATATCAGCCCAGGTGTTTATAACACGACCTCGGCTGTCAACCACGGATTGGTTGAAGTTAAAACCATTCAAGTTGAATGCCATGGTGCTAATGCCTAAAGCGGTGAACCAGATACCTACCACGGGCCAAGCAGCTAAAAAGAAGTGTAGGGAGCGAGAATTGTTGAAGCTAGCATATTGGAAGATCAAACGACCAAAATAGCCGTGAGCGGCTACGATGTTGTAGGTTTCTTCTTCTTGACCGAACTTATAACCTGCATTAGCAGACTCATTCTCAGTTGTTTCTCTGATCAAACTAGAAGTTACCAAAGAACCATGCATAGCACTGAATAGAGAGCCGCCGAATACGCCAGCTACACCCAACATGTGGAAGGGATGCATAAGGATATTGTGCTCAGCCTGGAAGACGATCATGAAGTTGAAAGTACCAGAAATGCCTAGAGGCATACCGTCAGAGAAACTTCCTTGACCAATTGGGTAGATCAAGAAGACGGCGGCAGCAGCTGCGACAGGAGCCGAGTACGCAACAGCGATCCAAGGACGCATACCTAAACGGAAGCTTAGTTCCCACTCGCGACCCATGTAGCAAGCTACACCAAGTAGGAAGTGAAGAACGATAAGTTCGTAAGGACCACCATTGTAAAGCCATTCATCGACGGAAGCTGCTTCCCAGATTGGGTAGAAATGTAACCCAATAGCTGCAGAAGTAGGGATGATAGCGCCAGAGATAATGTTGTTACCGTATAACAAAGAACCGGAAACGGGTTCGCGAATACCATCAATATCTACAGGAGGAGCTGCGACGAAAGCAATGATGAATACAGAGGTTGCGGTTAGTAAGGTCGGAATCATTAAGACACCGAACCATCCGATGTAAAGACGGTTTTCGGTGCTGGTGATCCAGTCGCAGAAGCGACCCCACAAGCTTGCGCTTTCGCGTCGTTCTAAAGTTGCGGTCATGGTAATTTTCGGTTTTCAGGAAATAATTAGTGATTCCCCAGGCTAGTAAGCTTGTTAATTTGTAATATATCACAAAAACCTATCTGTGTCAACCGAAATTAATTGAGTCCCCAGAATTCTCGGATATGGGGGCTTATTCTCGATATCTCAAACAACTTCTAGCTATTGCTTCACGAAAAGGCTTTCCTTTTTCGAAAAAGAAATTAAATTTTTACTCTATGCGGTGCGCGCCTCAATCAATTTTAGTCTCTCAAAACCGGTCACGCGTCAAGCCTTTTTGCGAGGCACTCCGCAACTCTGCATTGGCCCCCCCCGCTATCCTACTAGGTTGGGGGGAGTCTAATAATTAACAACCCGAAAAAAAGAAGTAGTTGCCGATCCCCACTTGTGGCTTAGCTTAGACACCCGTTACCCGTCGTTGACTTCTCACTCAACCGTTTCTTCATATTGTTTTTCGATTCCCCGATAGTTTGTGACCCGGTTCCAATCCACAATCTTTCCGTTGTGGATTGGAACGAATCCGAAACTAACGGAAGTGGGCAAAAGCTTTGTTAGCTTCCGCAACTTTGTGAGTCTCCTCCCTCTTCCGTATGGCACTACCGGAATTCCTGGCGGCATCCATTGATTCATCACTCGATCTTGAAGCCATACTTCGACCTGAGCGTTTTCGACACGCGATTAATGACCACCGGATAGCCAAAGCTTTTCCCTCCGCCGGTACTACTTCAACGGGAACTCGATAAGTTGATCCACCTACACGTCTGGTTTCTGTCACTACATCGGGAGTTACCCCGCGCACCGCCTGTCGCAGAACAGACAGTGGGTTCCTATTTGTCTTTTACCTAATCCGCTTCATAGCCTGGTAAAAAATCTGATAAGCCAGTGATTTCTTGCCATTTTTCAGGATACGATCAACTGGCATATTTACTAATCGATTACGATAAATTGGATCTGATTCGATATTTTTCTTTCTGTTCGCTACACTGCTCCGATGTAACACGAGTTTACAAATATAAATATGTCATATTTCAATCAATTCTTTTATTTCAATGGTATCTTAAGCTACTATTTTGGCTTCTTCACTCCATATTGTAGGGTGGATCCACCGGTTAGTCGAGGATCTCCCTCCAAACTGCACGTGCGACTTTCATCGAATACAGCTTTCCACATGATTGAATAGAAACTACTCAAATGAATTCGAACCATCTCTTTTTTGAGATGCAAATCATATTTACTCATCGCACATTGAGTATCCGTTTTCTCCTATCCCACGACTAAAATAAGTCGAAGTCTAGATATAAAAGAAGAAAATCTTGCAATTCAGTTATCTTACTAGGAATGTCCGTAGGTTTATCAATCCAATCAGTAGATGTGCATAAAGTCTTTACCGAATCTCCGTAGTCGTAATCTAAACCTGTTCCAAGAGGAAAAGAGGTCCTAAGATTTTCTAGGTGAGAGTCCAGGTAAAACTCAACTTACTGGAATAGAACACCTTAGACACCAAGTTGTCTCATACAAATAGATAGATAATAATTAATCTCTATCAATCTCTGTAGTAGCAGGCTTTAGTCCCCTGGCAATGCTGGGTCGGCTACACATTTAACATATCAGAACGACTGATACGGAATCGTTGCAATGATACAAGTTGTGACAATGTTCTGCAACGCACTAGAACGCCCTTTTCTACGATCCTTAACCCCTACAGCATCTAAGGTTCCTCTAGCAATGTGATACCTAACACCGGGTAAGTCTTTGACCCTTCCACCTCTCACGGGGACCACCGAATGTTCCTGCAAATTGTGGCCAATACCTGGTATGTAAGCCGTTACCTCAAACTTGGAGGTTAATCGAACCCTCGCGACTTTACGTAGGGCAGAGTTGGGTTTTTTTGGTGTAGTCGTGGAATAGTCGACAGCCCCAATGTCGCTACACAGAACCGTACGTGAGATTCCCACCTCATACGGCTCCTCGTCATTCAATTACTCCTGATAAAAAAAGTCCAAAATTCCTCCCAATCGCTTCCAACTACAAATACAAAAGGATTTACAAAAGAAAAAAAAATAATTAAATCCTTTTCAATTCATATTTAAGGCTTCGGCTTTGCGCCCCACCCATTTACCGGATCCCGTTATTACTACAACCCAGATAGGAAGATGAAAAATCTATCAAATCGATGGGTAGACTTGTTAACGAGTTCCTCGTTTTCGTGCAAGTAATATGATGCGGATTGAGTGTGGGGGAGATTGACGAGTCGGTATCAGCTTATCCGCATCATTAATCATTTTTTTTACAAGGAATTCATTTTGAAATGAAGACAGTTTTGATTGGATATATCACTCTCGTTCTTTATTTCGTTTCGACGGGGCTACCTGAGGAGGATCCAGCAATCCAACGCTAACGAACTAC